TGAGAAAGATTTTTTGATTGAACAAATAAATACTGATTGGTTCAGTCTCAGTTTTTATTTTCTTATGTCATTAGGAAAACACAATTTGAAATTAAAATCCCGGAATAGTTCATGAATTCGAACTAAGGAGTCAATAGTTATTGGTTCCAATTTCTCGTCTGAAAATACACAATGCTAAAAACATTCTCTCGCTTTTCTATTGAGAAACCAAATGTGTATTTTCAGATACTAGACAATAAATTGAAGGGTTGGATCAAATCCAACCAAAAGGGGTTTTGGAAGAAAAATATTTTTGTATCATTTTGGCGGCATGGCCGAGTGGTAAGGCGGGGGACTGCAAATCCTTTTTCCCCAGTTCAAATCCGGGTGTCGCCTGATTACCAAAAACGCGAAATCTCTTCTTCTTTTCTGTTCTTTTGATAGAACTCGAAGAATGCTTCCTCCGTAGAAGCATAGGAAACAGGCTGTTGATACCTTGTTTGATTCTAAGTATGTGGTCGAAAGGTTTTCTAAAAGAAAAGATTGTGAAGCCCCGTTCGCATCTAGGATTCAAGGAAATATTCGAATCTACTGGTAGAGGGAGGAGTTATCAAGACTTCGCGATTCCCTTCTATTACTAAGGGGGTGGCTAATGGCTGGATCTTGAATCAAATTGTAGAGCCTGATAAGAAATTCAATTAATACTTTTGGAAGGGGTCGGAAGTATAAGACGGACTTGCGATAATCTCTGAGTGCTCAGGTATCAAATAAATATTAGATTGGATGAATAATTGACTTTTCTAGAAAAGAGAGTAAAAAGAAATGCTTTCTTTTCGGTAACGCCTACCCAAGCCCCCTGTTTCGCAGCGATAATCGGAAAAGGGGGTACGGATTAGATCAAATGGGGAAATAGAGATCTGTAATAGATAGTGATTTCTTTTTTTTAGGCATTTACCCCCTTCTGTTTTTACTTAGAAGGTCAAAAAAACAAAAAAAAGAATAGACCTTGTTATTCTTATTCCTACATGTTCCCATTTCCTTGAGATGTTACTATGTATTTTGCTTATGTTTTTAATCTTTCCTGATTCGAAATAATAATAGATTTCTTGGATTGCTTTCTCAATAGTGTTCGGCCAGAACCCCTTTTTGACTCTGCGGCATTGATTCCACTATTATTAGTGAGGAATAATGGAATAATTCCTTCGTATTTATAGAGATAGGGGACATAATGCACATGGATATAGTCAGTCTCGCTTGGGCTGCTTTAATGGTAGTCTTTACATTTTCCCTTTCACTCGTAGTGTGGGGAAGAAGTGGGCTCTAGAAGTACTACTAATTGAGTTCAGGAATCAAAAATCAAACCGTATCTATTGTTTTATAGATCGTTCTGTAACGCATTTGAAACTATTTCAAATCAAAACCTCTGAATTTGGAATCTCATTGGACTCCAATCGAGTAATCTATGATATGAATCATACTCTTTCAATTTTCAATTAAAGAGCTATTTCATCGATTCCCGCCCTTGTATTGTATTTCGAAAAGAAAGAGATTCGGATGATTGGAAATTTATTCCAACCTCAAATTCTTCCGAAATTTTATATTTCAATCAACGGGAATTGGCTCTTAATTAGTTAATAGTATGGTAGAAAGATGCATCTTTCTACCATACTATCTATCTCTTAGAAAACTGCTGATTATAGTGCGCTCGTTTCATTTAAGTTAAGACGTGAAATTGGAATCCTTTTCATTTGACTTCGTCAATTTTTGATAAGAACTCAGAAGGAAAGTTTAATTCAAATGAATTTTCAAATTCATTTGAATTTGAATTAATCATTTTGGCTGACTGTTTTTACGTAAATGATAAGCAGAAAGGCGGTAGGAACTAGAATGAATAGTGCAGTAGCAATAAATGCAAGAATATTGACTTCCATAATCTCATCGGTTTTTTTACTTCGCAATAACTCGGGATTTAATCCCCTAGAGATGATAAATCTTTCGGCTGTAAATTCAATGAATGAACTACCTCTCGATGATCTTGAATCGGATCAATATCATGAATAACAATATCTGATCTAGCAAATAAACCCGTCGTCAAGACTTGAATAGTATAACATGGGAAGTTCTTTTATCCATACCGAATCCAAATTTTGATTCCTGACTCAATCGATCCAAAATTCCTTTATTTATCATCTGTTTCCTTGTTTTTTCTATAACCTGCCTTGCGTCTTCCTTGGACAATCGTCTGATAAAGGATCATCAGATTGCCTTTCCACTCCGATTAATTACATAGTTCTAAACCTAAACAAACAATAAAAGCGAAATAGAAAAAATAGGAAAGCAAAAAGAAATAAAGACTCCTTTTTGCTTTGGGAATGAAAGTATGTCCCTCGCTACCCTTTACTAGTTCATAGAAGGGGAAAAATGAATTGATGTATTTATTTTGATCCGTCGGGACTGGCGGGGCTCGAACCCGCAGCTTCCGCCTTGACAGGGCGGTGCTCTAACCGATTGAACTACAATC